AAAAAAAAAGAAAGAATAAAATAATTAAGAAATGACACTCGGATTCTATTCTGTATGATAGGAATAGAAATTGCCTTTATTATGATTGTTCTTGAAACAACAACAATCATTAATCATTTTTTTTTTTTCAAATCAAATAAATCATTTTTTTCTATGATTCATTGGAACAAAAACGAAAGACCCGGCCCGGTCAGGACCGGGGGCCGCGCTGTGGAAGTAAAAGTAAAAAGGGATCTTGCAGACGAAAGCAAAGAGGTACTCTTTTTTTATTATTTATTTAATTTTAATTTATATATTTATTATTACTTTCTATTTACTATTTATTAATTCTATAATTTTTTTATATAAGAAATTCATTGCTATATAATTTATAGTTTATAGTTTATATAATATATAATATTCTTGGGGCATTAGGTGGTTATATATCTAAATTTATATTCATTGGAATAGTGGAGTTGAGATATCGCTTTCGAGCCCTTACTTTACCTAAATGAAATCACTGATTTTTATTTTCTATATTTTTTTTTCTATTTTTCTATGTCTCTATAATTAGATATCTATATAATAATTATATACTGAATAATAAAGAGGTATAAAGAGAGGGCCCTTTTTCAAGCCTTACTGTTTTTGTGTAATATAATCTAGTAATTATCCTTTTTCTTTCAATTTGGGGAGATGGCTGAGTGGACTAAAGCGTCGGATTGCTAATCCGTTGTACGGGTTTTTCGTACCGAGGGTTCGAATCCCTCTCTTTCCGCTTTAGTCAATGACTTGGTATTTTTTCTTTATCTTTCAATTTCTCTTTCAACGAGTCTTTTTTTTTATTTCATTTTAATTAATAGTTAAAAATGTGGAATAAATAAAATCCTAAGAACATTTTAAAATCAAGCAAGGAAAACAGAAACTTTATTGTTATTTTTTATTCTTCACTCTTCACGTCCAGGATTCCGTCCTGGATCATTAGATAGGAATCCGAAGATAAAGAGAGAAACAAAGAATACCACTACTGTGTAAACAAATAGTTTAAGAGTAAGCATTACAAAATCTCCAAGATCATTTTTTTTGGAAAAAAAGATAATAGATTCTCCATTTTTATACCACTTATTTTGACACCACGAAATTATTTTTCTAAATCTATAGAAATAAAAAAGAATTTTCAGAAATTCATTTGTAATAAGAGTCAAGTCTTTCATTACCAAAAGCTTTTTCATACCCGCAATTAGATATTGCGGAGGAATCTACTAGGTTCTTTCACTGTAAAAAAGGGTCCGAATGAGGAACTGGGGGGAGCCCAGACTTATTGTGGCGATCCAAGAATTTCATTATTTGAATCGAAGGGTTATACTATAAGACTTATCTGATCTTATGAATTGTTAGAATTTTTTTTTTTAAGAATAAATCATGAATTTTTCTAGGACCTTATTAAAGATCTCATCGAAAACTTACAGCAGCTTGCCAAACAAAAGCTAAGAGAAAAAAGAGCAAAGGTATTACTGGCATAAAATCTACGATTGGATTCAAAAAAGCATAAGCCTCGGGCAATTTTGAGAAGAAAAAACTACTTGAAGAAAGAGCAGAATTAAGACAAATACAGATCAAACTAAAGATATTAAGCATAACAAACATTTTTTTCTTTGTTCTTGAAGATAATTGTATTTATTTTGATTGAGTTATTAATATGATGAGTTCTTAATATGAGTTATTATAATCTTATTTTTTTTTTTTTTTTTTGAATTAACCCAATCAAAAATCCTTCAATTCTCAAATCAAAAGAGAATAGACAAAACCATACTTTCATACAATATCTTAATTGAATTGTATGTAATGATCAATAAATGTCGTTTAATTCTCTATCTAAATGTCTCAAAATCCTAGCAACACTCTAATCTATTCTATATAGATTTGGACTAGAATTGACGAAGAACTACTATCAATATTAGTCTTTATTAATGTCGAATAGAAATAAAAAATGGGGCGTGGCCAAGTGGTAAGGCAACGGGTTTTGGTCCCGGTATTCGGAGGTTCGAATCCTTCCGTCCCAGAGCATACCTATTATATTATATATATCATATCAGAATATAGATTTTCTATTTTATATCAGAATAAAAGAAAGATTGCCCTTTTTTAAACAACCTTATTTTTTTTTTTAAGAGTAGAATAAGATTGGTTATAATCTGATTTTGCTTTCCTATAATGATTAATTCTTATATGAATTATATCTTTTTCAAAAATAAAAAATCGAATCGTGTTCAAATAACACACAGATGAAATTGAATCTATTTGTATACAGGTAAGAGGTAAGATGAGAGCATAGATTAAATCATATTTCTATTTAATAAGTTAGTTCTTCATAAAATAAAAATACGAGCCATGATTTAATCTGTACTTGTTTTAATTTACATTTATACAAAATAGTAATAGTCTGGAACACTCTAATAGGATTCTTTTTTTATTTAGGATTCATCATCTTCATAGAATTGACGCAGTAGATAGTAGTTAAACGTCAATGTAAAATACCAATTTCAATATATGCGGCTGTCTGAATTTCATTAAAAAAAATAAAGTTACATACGTAACATATGTCTTTTCTTTGAACCCCGTCTTTAAGTATTTTGTGTTTTCTTTTATGAAAAATTGTAAATATATGATATGTACCAATTGAGACAAAGTGTATTCATACATCTTAGTCGCTTTTCCTTAGGAAATAATTGCAGCCGGATTATTGACTCCAAGTCAAATAAACTACGCAGAAAGGAAGCGAAGGCTTATATATATGTATTGTTATCGTTCTATTTCTTCTATTTCATTGATTCATTGAAAACTTTATTTTATTTCAATTGAGTTTTGTGACAATAGATTTGTTATCCCTAAATTTTAAATATTTAACTTTACCCTTTAACATAGAATGTTTCTAATTACTTTCAAAGATATTTGTTTAGTCTACCTGATAGGTATGGGGATCCTCTTTTAATTATGATTTATCAAAAAGAATAACAACCCAAAGCCTCTATTCTATCAGTCTTTATCCACCACCTCGTGAAAAACAAAAAGAATTTACATTTTTTTTATGGTTTAATCCGAATATGAATTTTTCTCTATTATTATCAAAATGCGATTTTTACTGTAAAGCCTTATTCAAATAATGTAATGATAGTGAAATAGGAAATTTTTCAATCAATTAAATATTTTTAATAATGTCTTATGAGTCCTTGGTACTCGAAGAAGTGTGAAATTGGTGAATCTATTTTAGCAAGTCACCTCAAGATGCAGATTAAAAAAAACTTATTTGTGTTATTTATTAGTTCAATTTTTTTATATTCTAATATTTAGATTATAATTCTAAAGAAAAAATAAAATAATATATTAAAAAAATATTTATTATATTTCTATATATTATTTATTATATATATTATATGGGGTTAAATTTAATTCGTGCTGATACTTCTTGAGAAATTACCCATTCATAAAAGTATGGATTACTATGTACCGAACGAACCAATGATTATTCATGAGTCCATAATGGAATCAATTACATACGGTTTACAGCAACCTACTAGGAAATGTTATGGTAAAACTTCGTTTAAAACGATGTGGTAAAAAGCAACGTGCGACTTGAGGGATATGGTCGTCTGTGGATTCTTACATCCATCATTTTCTTTTTATATTAATTAGATAGGAATGAGGGTGCTCTTGGCTCGACATCGTTTGTTCTGTTTCACTAGAACCCTCCTTTTTGAGGTCGGGGGTTGGGATGTAAATAGTACATGATCTTAATGGAGCTCGAGTAAAAAAAAGTATTGATTCATTTTTTAAGGGAACGGATCTAGGGTTAGTGTTAATTAATAAGTTGAAACAGCTTCGTAAGTATATTTTCCATATAAAAATCGAAAGGATCCAATTTTAAAATTTATAAGTAAAACCTCTTGGAATTGGTAAACTCTTTCGATTAAAAGTGTATCGCGCAGGAATCAAATCGACCATTTGTATGATTTTTTGATAAAAAGAAATCACAAAAAGGGTATGTTGCTGACGTTTTTTGAAACGATTAAAAATCACCGAAGTAATGTCTAAACCCAATGATTCAAAGAAACGATAAAGAATCCTGGAACAAGGAAATACCACTTTCAGTTGTCTCAATAAATAGATTCTAATTAAGAATCAAAATAGATTCTAAAGACAAAAAAGGTGCGTGGTTAGAGATCGCTCAATAAACGAAATACCTAAAGTAAAGGGTTTCCTTGGGTTATTAGCGAGTTATCCAACTTGAGTTATGAGGATGCGAATACAAATGATTTTATTTTCTTTTTCGGATAAGAATAAGGAATAATAAAAAGTACTTAACTCATATTTAATTGATTTGATTATTTTATGGATCCATTTGACATTACTAATTAAAAATTTCAAATTCGATCCGTAGACATAATTTCGAATTTTCTTGAGCCGTATGAGGAGAAAACCTCTTATACGTTTCTAGGGGGGGTATTATTCATCTACATCTATCCCAATGGGTGGTTTATCGAATCGTTGCAATTGATGCTCGATGCCGAAGAGAAGGAAGAGCTCTTCGGAAAGTGGGCTTTTATGATCCGCTAAAGAATCAAACCTATTTAAATGTTCCTGCTATTCTATATTTCCTTGAAAGGGGCGCTCAACCTACGGGAACTGTTCATGATATTTCGAAGAAGGCGGGAGTTTTTATGGAACTTTGCCTTAATCAACAGATTAAATTCAATTAATGAATAGAACAAAAGAGGGGGGGGCGGTAGTATATAAAAGGTTATACAAAGTTATATAAGCCCCCTCTTTTGTTCTATTCATACCTATTTATTATTACTACCAAAAAATGTCTACTACTAAAAAATGTCGTCTTCTATAACGACAAAAATTTATTTTTATTTTAGTGATAGAAATTCATTTAATTTAAGACAGATGAAAAAAAGATCAAATGAATAACCGAAGTAGTTGGATTTCTAAATCCAAAATATTTACATTAGTGCCAATTCAATACAAGTCATTAGTTTTTTCTTTATTTGTATAATTTATATTTTATTATATTAATTCAATATTTAATTTTTTTTTTATTTTACCACATTGTGTTCTTTTCTTAAGATTTACATTCATATTGACAACAGTGTATCAAACAAATATAATCCGATCATGAATAAATGTATCTATTTCCCTCTGTTCCATCTATGGACTTGGTTTTTTTATTTTACTTTATTTAAACGATGGATTCGTCGGATTTGCTGGGATACGAGAAGCCTTTATTTATTTATTATTTATTTTATTGAAAAAAAAAAAAACGGATAAGATAATAATGGATAAGATACGAACTAAATCCGTGGTAGTACATCAATTTTGACTTAATCCATATCCTTATCTTAATCTAGATTCTTATTTTAGAAGTCAGTGTATTTGCATCTAATATGTTCATTATTTTTTTTATGTTCAGAATCGATTAGCAATATTTTTGCTATTTTACTATTTGGATTTCGGTGTGCAATTAAATCTAATTTTTTATTCCGATTGGATCTACACATTTTTTTTGGGGGGGGGGGGGTTGCTAACTCAACGGTAGAGTACTCGGCTTTTAAGTGCGACTGGCAATTTTTACACATTTGTATGAAGCAACGTCTTCGTCGATACTATCTCTAGAGCTTGTAAGACCGCGACTGATCCTCAAAGGAATGAATGGAAAAAGCAGCATGTCGTATCAATGTGGAATTCTGAGAATATTTTATTCTTAGCGGATCGGTTCAAAACTTTGTTTAAATTCTTGACGAAAAAAAATAAAATAAAATGAAATTTTGGGTTAAGTGAATAAATGGATAGAGCCCTATGGCTCCAATTATAGGTAAACAAAAAAAAAGAAACGAGCTTCTGTTCTTAATTTGAACGATTACCCGATCTAATTAAACGTTAAAAATAGATTAGTCCTTGATGCGGGAAATGCTTTTCCCATAAGTGGATCATCGATTTATTTTTAAATCCTAATTATTAGTAGCTATTCTCCATTAGAGTGTGGGGGTAAATGTGTAGAAAAAGCAGTCTATTGATAAAGATAAAAATCCTTTTTTTCCAAAATCAAAAGAGCGATTGGGTTGAACAAATAAAGGATTTCTAACCATCTTGTTATCCTCGAATGAACATAAACCAATTAAATTAGATGGAAAAGGAGAGGCTAAAGAGTCCGTCGATCAGTCTTATCTGATTCCGGGGTATATATCTATTTATTTCTTACTATAATATCCTGTTTTGACTGTATCGTACTATGTGTCATTTAATAACCCAAAAGAAATCCCTTATCCCCATCTAATTTTAAATGGAGGAATTTCAAGGATATTTAGAACTCGATAGATTTCGGCAACATGACTTCCTATACCCACTTATCTTTCGGGAATATAGTTATGCACTTGCTCATGGTCATGGTTTAAATAGATACATGTTGTTGGAAAATATAGGTTATGATAATAAATCTAGTTTACTGATTGTAAAACGCTTAATTACTACAATGTATCAACAGAATTATTTGATAATTTCTGCTAATGATTCTAAACAAAATCCATTTTTTGGGTACAACAAGAATTTGCATTCTAAAATTCTATCAGAAGGATTTGCAATCATTGTGGAAATTCCATTTTATCTACGATTAATATCTTCTTTAGAAGGGGCAGAAATCGTAAGATTTTACAATTTACGATCCATTCATTCAATATTTCCCTTTTTAGAGGAAAAGTTCCCACATTTAAATTATTCGGCGGATATACTAATACCCTACCCTGCCCATCTGGAAATATTGGTTCAAACCCTTCGTTACCGGGTGAAAGATGCTTCTTATTTGCATTTATTGCGGTTCTTTCTTCATGAGTATTCTAATTGTAACAGTCTTATTATTACAAATAAATCTATTTCCATTTTTTCAAAAAGTAATCCGAGATTCTTTTTATTCCTATATAATTCTTATATATGTGAATACGAATCCATCTTCCTTTTTCTCCGTAACCAATCTTCTCATTTACGATTAACATCTTCTGGAGTCCTTTTTGAACGACTCTGTTTATATAGAAAAATAGAACATTTTGCCGAAGTCTTTGCTAATGATTTTCCGGTCATCCCATGCTTTCTCAAGGATCCTTTCATGCATTATGTTAGATATCAAGGAAAATCAATTCTGGCTTCCAAAGACACACCTCTTCTAATGAATAAATGGAAATCTTACCTTGTCAATTTATGGCAATGTCATTTTGATGTATGGTCTCACGCGGCAAGTATCCGTATAAACCAATTATCCAAGCATTCCCTCGATTTTTTGAGTTACTTTTCAAGTGTTCGACGAAATCCTGCAGTGGTGCGGAATCAAATGCTAGAAAATTCATTTACACTAAAGAATGCTCCCAATAAACTCGATACAATAGTTCCAATTATTCCTCTGATTGGATCATTGGCTAAAGCGAAATTTTGTAACGCAGTAGGGCATCCAATTAGTAAGCTGACTCGGGC